ATAAAGAAAAACCGTTTCAACATCAAAAACAACAAAAACTAGAGCAAACATATAATAACGGATTCGGAATTGTAACCAAGCATCGCCCATTGGTTCTATACCCGATTCGTAACTAGAAAGTTTTTCTGGTCCTTCACTAATTGGGGCCAAAACTCCGGAAATTAGAAATGCCAAAATAGGGATAACACTTGATATTATTAGAAATGCCCAGAAAATGTCATATTCGTGAAGCAGAAACATAGATGCACTCCTATGAATGTGGAAAATATATCAGAAAAATATATCAGATTAGTCGATTCAAATTGTAATTGTGAATTCATCCAAAAATTAAGTCAAAAAACAATTAATTTTCATTGAATTGCCTAGTTTTTTTTTTTGCTGTGGTCTTGCCGCGTTTCAAGATTCATCAAATAGAATATCCTATTTACACTTACTGAAATTCTATTTTCAATTCTATTTTTATATGGTATAGACATATCCTGTTCTTATACAATACAAATCAGACTCTCTTGCTTTTACTGCGCCCAGGGTCTCTCTAAACTAAAGAAAGGACATTCATTCAAATCAAAATTCTAAATAATTAATAATAATTTTGATTTTATTCATATTTTCATTTATTCATATTTAGAATTATATAATTTATATATTAATATGAATAAAATAAAGACCAAATGTTATTAAGATGTATTATTAAGATATTATTATCAAATAATATTAATATAAATAATTAACTAAATAAATAATTAACTAAATTGATTTTTATTAATATTAATAATATGAATCTAATTCAATCAAAAGGTATTGGTATATTCTTTTCATTAAGATCCAGATAAAAAATTATTGCTTCTATTGATTAGATATGGAAGCAGAGTGCATTGATCGATTCTATCTATTATCTTTCCTTGTCCAAGATTGAATAGATTTGATTCACTGGGTTAATTGCAAGGAACTCTTGCATATAACAACTCATAGATTCCTATCCCAAAATTTGAACCTATACTATGCTCGACTTGCGCCCAAAAAAAGAAAATTGAGTTATGAAATTAGAGCGCGAAGTCTTGAAACTTGAAAGAATCATTCTAAAAACCGATCTTTAGTACTCAAAATGGGTCCGAAATGACTGGATATTAATCAAATAAGAATAATACCTAGTAAGATCAACTACTAGTAAGACAAACTAATGGGTTAGGTTTCATATCAGTAAAAATCTTGATTTTGAAGCAAACCTATACACTGGGGCGCAGCACAGTGACAGAATCAGCCGAATGAATCGTAAATGCTCTGATCTATAGAAGAGATTTCTAATGGAATCGCGCGTTAGCCGACGATTCAACAGACCAAATGCTAAAACCAACTCACGGAAATCGAAAGGATGCAAACACTAATGGATTTAATTAAGACCAGACCAATTCATTGAAAAAAAAAAAAGAATTCCAAAATTAGGGCTATACGGACTCGAACCGTAGACCTTCTCGGTAAAACAGATCAAACTTATTAGTACCGAAATGATTCGAACTGTTTCAAAGACCCAACATGCATTTTTTTTTTTGCATTGGGCTCTTTCATCAACTGATATAGATATCAGCTAGTCCGCCATTTTTTTCTTCACAGAAAGATACCGAGATGGCTCCACGTGCTCTGATTTAGTATTTGTATTTCTGTCCAGGAGCAATACCAAAGTGTTTCAAAGAAGAATTACCTTGACGTAGGTCTGCCTCTGGCCTAGATCAACCTAAGTGAATTTAAGTTAAATGGAGTCTCTATCGCTCTGCCCAAAGCGTCAAATATGAAACTTCATACACCTTAAAGTTCATAGGACGAAAAGAGATTTTTTTTGAGGTCCTTGTACTCATTATGCCTAGCATTGAATGGACTGGGTATTCACCTTATCAATTATCAAATCTATGGCGGGTTCTTTTTAGCGCCTAAAATGGCACCGGAATTGGACCAATCAAATATTTGTCAGGCTATTGTTCTCTTGTTCCCTCGAATCCATGGAGTAAGACATAAATTTCTCAACTCAACAACTCAATAAGAGAAATTCTGTTGATTGCATGATGGACTCCTCTGAAAAAACATTGGCGCGCGTGTAAACGAGGTGCTCTACCTAACTGAGCTACAGCCCTTTTGTTTGTGATAAATATTTTAATCTATATAGAATTTCTTGTCAAGATGAATATTCCATGATCCAACATGATGGATCCCTATCTGTTTCTGTTTCCTGCGAAAGACAGGTATTGCTTAGAAGTAAGATTCCATCTATAATCCATCGATGTGACGGGTCTATTTTGTTTCTCTTTGTGATGATAAACGACCTACTTAACCCAGTGGTTAGAGTATTGCTTTCATACGGCGGGAGTCATTGGTTCAAATCCAATAGTAGGTAGAACTTATTAGATACCGCAGTCAATAGTATCTAATAAGTATTTCTACCCAACTTCTTTTTTTTTTTTTTTATTTTGTTTGTATCTTTTCCATTCCCTGCTACTCGTATTCTATT